TCAAGAAAAGTTCCAAAAGATTTTAATCGTAAATAAGAGGATTGTTTACGAATAAAAACAAATAAAAATTCACATTCAAACACATAAAAATTGTATAGGAACCGAAATAGTCTTTTATTTTCTTTTGAAAAAACGAAAATGGATTTCTTCTGAGTAATGAGAAGACTATTCCAATTATGATATTCGTGAAGAAAGAATCGCAATAAATGCAAAAAGGGAACATCTTGAATCCAGCATTGAAGAATTTGAACCAAGATTTCCATATGGATGGGATGAGGTATTAGTATATCTGAGACATAATTTAAATGCGATAATTTGTCCTCTAAAAAGGGAAAAATTGAATGAATTGATCGTAAATTATGATATTTTGGTATTTCTTTCTCTTTGAAATAAGATACTAATCGCAGCGAGAATGGAATTTCTACAATAATTGAAAAACTTTCTGATATCATTTGAGAATAAAAACGAGAATAAAAAAAATTGTTGTGGGTGTACCCAACAAATCGATTTTGGTTAGAATCATTAACCAAAGAAATCAAAGATTTCTGTTGATAGATTCGAGTAATTAAACGTTTTACAAGTGCTAAACTAGATTTATTGTCATAACCAAAAACTTCCGCGGATTCGTAAAAAATCGAACCATTTAAACCATAATCATGAGCAAGTGCATAAATATACTCCTGAAAGAGTAGTGGATATAGGAAGTGTTGTTGCCGAGATCTATCCTTTTCTAAATATCCTTGTAATTCTTCCATTGACTTACATTTCTACTTGAACCAGAAACAATAGGCATTTCTTAGATTATCAAATTATACATAGTGCAATATGGTCAGAACAGGGTATGTATTATGTATGGAAAAAAATATATACCCCGGAAACAGGGAGTCCAATCAACAGATCTTTTTCCTCTCCCCTTCTATCCAATGGGTTTATCTTCGTTATAATTACCAGAGGGTCAAAAATCTTTTATTTTTACAACCCGATCGCTCTTTTGACTTTGGAACAAATTTTTTTTGTCAGTATACTGTTTCTTCTACACATTCGTTTCCAATCCATAATAGAGAAATAGTTAGGATTTATTAAAAAAGAAAAAAAAAAGAATCAAAGGTCCATTCACAGGAGAACCCTTTCCCGCATCAGGCACTAATTTATTTTTAACATCTAATTAGATCGGGTAATTATTCAAATTAAGAATAGAAGCTCGTTGCTTTTTTTTTATCAGAATTGGAGCCGTAGGGCTCTATCCATTTATTCACTAGACCAACTGTAAATGTGAATTTCTTTTGCCCTCCTCAAAAAATCAAAACAAAATTTTGGAATGATCCGGTAAGGATCAACTCAAAATTCCACTAAAAAAAAAAATAAGAATAAGAAATTCTATTTTTTATTATTATTACGACATGCTGTTTTTTCCATCCATTACCTTTCAGGATCAGTCGTGGTCTTATAGACTCTACCAAGAGTCTGGACGAATTCCTTGCTTCATCCAAATGTGTAAAAGATCATAGTCGCACTTAAAAGCCGAGTACTCTACCGTTGAGTTAGCAACCCAGATAAATATGATATGTGAATACGATCGAAATAAAAAAAATCAACTGAATTGCACTGTACAACTACGTCAAAACATTGAACTAATAAGAAATGAAATATAAAGGAAAGATTTTATGATCAATTATAAACATCAAAATAGCAAAATGAGCGGATCGAATTAAAAACAACAGATTCCCAATAGAAATGTCAAAATTGACATTTACAGACCGCCCCTTTTTCTCAAAATTTTTGATTTTCGTTAAGAAAATACATCTTGTATAACAGTAAATCCGGCAAACCCATTATTTGACTGAAGTAAAGGAAAAACCAATAGAGGGCGGAGTCGGAATAAACAGGTCTATTTATCTACGATCGAATTATATTTGTTCGATACACCATTGTCAATATGAATGGAATGTTGAGAAAACAAATTCAATTAATTCAATTAAATTAATAAGTAAATCAAATAATTGTGTTGGATTGGCACAACAAGAAATAAAGTAAATTAAGTAAGTATAAATAGAACAAGAAAAGAGCAAATTGTGGGTAAATAATTACCAAAAATAGATACTAGTTACCCTTCCTTTTTTATTTAGAAATTTTTTTTTCTTTACGAAGCTCTTTCTTTTAATAATTCTGCTTTCCTTAAAATATCATGAACAGTTCCTGTAGGTTGAGCACCTTTTTCAAGGAAATAACGAATAGCAGGAACGTCTAAATAAGTTTGATTCTGTATCGGATCGTAAAAACCCACTTTTTGAAGATCTCTCCCTTCTCGTCGGGATCGAACATCAATTGCAACGATTCGATAGATCGCTCATTGGGATAGATGTAGATAAATAATACCCCCCCTAGAAACGTATAGGAGGTTTTCTCCTCATACGGCTCGAGAAAAATGATTCTAATATTTCTGTATATTCTGTATATAATGGCAAATAGATCCATAAAATCACGAATTAGACTATGATTTGAGTTGTTTTTTGTTCTTACTTACAGAAAAAAGAAATATCATTCGTACTCATAACTCAAGTTGGGTAATTTTGAAAAAGTTCGAAGGTAAATCCTTAGGCATTTCTTGAGTCGTCTCTAACCTCTCTTGTTTGTCTCGTCTCTATTTTTACTCCTCATTATAATAAAATAATAAAATTATTGAGACAATTGAAAATAGTGTTTCCTTGTTCCGGAATCCTTTCTCTTTGCTTTGTAAAATCATTGGGTTTAGACATTACTTCGGTGATCTTTACTCCTTTTTTTTTTCAAAATGGCAGCAACATACCTTTTGTTTTTTGTTATTTCTTTCTGTGGAAAGATAATACGAACGATTGATTCCCTTGTAATAGTAATATAATACACTTTACATTTTAATCGAAAAGTTTTACTTTACCAATTCCAACAAGTTGACTTTTTTTATTTCATTTCAAACTTGTTCAAGAACCCTTCGATTTCAATTTCTATACTGAGGATATACTTACAAAGTTGGTCTAACTTATTAATTGTTACTAACCCTAGATTCTTCCCCCCGATAAATGAATCAATACTTTTTGCTCGAGCTCCATCATGTACTATTCCTTTCCTATTTACCAACCCAACACAAATTAGGTTCCGAGCAGGAACAGAACAAACTATGTCGATTCAAGAGCATCTTCATTCCTATAGAAAATGGTGGGTATAAGAATCCACAGCGAATCATGTCCTTCAAGTCGCACGTTGCTTTCTACCACATCGTTTCAAACGAAGTTTTACCATAACAACATTCCTCTAATTTAAAATTGAATTTTGAACCGGTATGGAATTGATTCAATATGGAATCATGAATAGTCATTGGTTCAACGGTATATAATACTTTCAATGTATCTATCTATGGATAGATAAATGGATAGATAAATAGTTATCCGGAAAAGTCTTAGAAAGGTTTTTATTTAAGTTATTTCACCCCATATTCTATCCCATGAATGAAACAGATTTCGAAAAAAAGAGGAATAGGAATATACTAAAGTGTTATTTACATCTTCAACAGATCGTTCGGAATGGTGAATCATGAAAAAAAAAAGATCCTATTTTTCTCGAATAAATAAATTCGAAACCTCAAAAGAATGGCCCTTAATGGATTTCCAATCCCGGATGGATTTCCAATTCCGGACCAAAATCAGTTATTAACCAAATATAAGCTAGTCCGATGACTCGGAAAGGTCGTAAGTTTCTCTATAATATAGATTTTTCACAATAGATTTTTCATACTTCTTCAAAAAGGTTCATAAAAATGAAGTCAAAATAAAAATCGTTTTTTGTTTTCATGAGTATGGAATAGAAAAGGTCTCGTGTAAGGTAAGATAAGATTAAAGTCGTTATTCTTTCTTTCATCTGAAAGAGAAAAGAAGAATCAAGAATAACTCTAATCTTTTCGTATCCATCATATACAACGAACAGTTATTACCGGGGGTAATCATGGATATTTAAAGAATCACAGACCTTTTTGACTTAACCAAAGAGCCGCTATTACTGAAATAGAACAATACGATAACAATACATAATATATATTATAGGACTTGTTCATTTTATATTATACAGATTATACAGACGGATTTTTTTGACTTCAGGTTCAAGAATCTTTCCACCAATTCCAATAAAGTCAAACAAATGGAATATATAAATTTCCATCCATTTAATCGTTACATTACATTGATTTCCAATTATTCATTTGAATAAGATAAAATACAAAAAAAAAAACGGCATCCGGATCAACTCGTTTTTCTTATTTTTTCCCAGCTTTAGAAGTTTTAAGACGAAGGATGAAAAAAAGAAAATTCATACCAAAAACTACGTAATCTTTAGTCTCCACATAAAGTGTGGAATTGGGGTATACCGTTTATTTTCTTTAGGCTTTCCTTGGGGAATGGAATAGAAAAAAAAGGCCTTTTTTTATTTCGATTCAGAATGCATCATGCGAGAATTCACATTTCATCGATATGGAACACAAAGTTTCCCTAAATAACTTACTTCAATATGAATATGAGTAGTAGTACAAGTATACTCTGAATAGGAATGATACACCCCAAATTCTTTTTTGAATTAAGAATTCAAAGAAATATCTTTATTTCTACCCGTACACTCGATCACGTTTGTGAGAAACCAAACGAAAGAAAAGATATAATTCTTAGAATTATTCATATTTCTAGAATTCAGAACAAAAGGCGAGACCACATCATATCCAAATATCCAAAATGAAACAGAAAATTGTTAAAGAGAAGAATCTTTCTTCGTTTCTGATGGAGACGATCTGGGACGGAAGGATTCGAACCTCCGAATAACGGGACCAAAACCCGTTGCCTTACCGCTTGGCCACGCCCCATTTAGATTTATAATTTATATTCGACACTAATAAAGACTAATCTTGGTATTGGTCATTCGTCAATCCCAACCAAAATACATATGAAATACATTGCTGCTAGGATTCAGCACATGGAAATATAGAATAAAAAAATTATTGATCATTACATAAAATTCAATTAAGATATTGTATGAAACTAAAATTCCTTGTATTCTCATTTGAGAATGAAAGGAAAGATTTTTGATTTGGTTGAGTTCGAAGAAAAAGAAGGGTTTTTTGACCCGCCTTCTCGTTTTTCCCTAAGAAAAAGAACTCAACCAAAATCCAATTTTCTAATCTACAAGAATGAAATGTTTGTTATGCTTAATATCTTTAATTTAATCTGTATCTGTCTTAATTCTACCCTCTATTCGAGTAGTTTTTTCTTCGGCAAATTGCCCGAGGCTTATGCCTTTTTCAATCCAATCGTAGATGTTATGCCTGTCATACCTGTACTATTTTTTCTCTTAGCCTTTGTTTGGCAAGCTGCCGTAAGTTTTCGATAAAATTTTGAATGCTCCGCTCATGATTTATCCGAAAAAAAATTCGAAAAATTGATAAGATCAGATAAGTTTTACATTATGTTATGAACCCTCGATTCAAAAATCGAAATTCTTTTATATTGAATAACCGCAGTGACAAATTTGGATCAACTTATTTCCTCGTTCTGACCCTCCAGTAAACAAGGACTTTCTAAGGAACCCACAATACAAAATAATGGATATGGCCAAAAATTTTTGGTAATGAAGGAATCCGAATCTTTCTTTTCTTATTACAAATAAATTCGTGAAAATTACTTTTTTTTTTCAAGAAAAGACTTCATTTAGGGGGTGTTATGTCAAAATAGTGTATATGATAAAAAATAGGCAATCTATTTCCTTTTTCCAAAAAAATAATCTTGGAGATTGTGTAATGCTTACTCTCAAACTCTTCGTTTACACAGTAGTGATATTTTTTGTTTCTCTCTTCATCTTTGGATTCTTATCTAACGATCCGGGCCGTAATCCCGATCCCGGACGCGAGGAATAAAAAAAAGGGATTTTGAGTTTTTCTTTAGTTTTTTATGTATTCCATACATTTACCTATGATGAAAAATCAAGGGATTGAAATTTGAAAAATTTTGAAAGTCTGAAGTAATCAGAGGGGGCGGAGAGAGAGGGATTCGAACCCTCGGTACAAATAACTCGTACAACGGATTAGCAATCCGCCGCTTTAGTCCACTCAGCCATCTCTCCCAATTCAAAATTTTTCATTTTTTATGTGATGTGACACGTGAAATAAAAAAGATTAAAAAAACCCTCGTTTTCTTTCTTTATTATTTATTATAAGTATAAGGATAAAATAACACTAATAATATATTCTAAATAAATATTCTATTAAAATAGATAAGATATCTACGAATTTGATCAGTAATTCAATTTCAGATAATGTAATGATTCGAAACGGATATCTTATCTCCAATAGAATTGATATAGAAAGAATACCTTACTTCTTTGATTACTTCTTTTATTTTGTAAGAAAGGTTCATTCCCCCGGCCTGGTTAAGTACTGGCCGGGCCATTACTTCTGATGAATCATTTCGTAGATCAAATGATTTAATTATTTTTGATTTGATATCAAATCAAAAATACTCGCTTGTTATTGAAGCAACAAGAAAGCCAATTTCCATCCCTATTCCTATGATAGAAGTGTCATTTATGAGTATTATTAACACCATGGAAATAGTATACTATAGAATATGATATACTATAAAATGTGATATACTATGGAATATGAAAGAATATGAATATTTTTCACCATTCTTATTAAGTTAAGTATTTTAAGTTAAGATTTTTTTGTTATTAGTATCTTTTTCTCAATCTACTTAATTGCTTAACTGGATAAAGAACACATACATATATTAAATATGAAACAATATCAAAAATGAAACGCACATAGAATATATTATAACATATATAACATACATATATAACATAACTCATTTATTTGTTCAAGGGACATTATTTGAACATTTGAGATCCAATCGATCCGAATTCAAATTCATAAAATACGGCAGTTGAAGGGAAAGTTGAAAACAAAAAAAGAAATGCGGAATTCATCATTTCTATGGTCCGGCTTCAATAACTCCTTCGATTCAGGACTGTCAATAATGACTTACAGCAAGTGAAAAGTTTTCACTTTCTTTATTATTTTTATTATTATATTCTTTATTATCATATTGTAATAATATATTATTTATTATAATAATAATAAATTAATAATAAAATATAATAAAATAAATAATAAGAAATTTTATTTATATTTATATTCTAATTTATATTCTTTATATTCTAAATTTTTTATTTATTTATTAATATGAAATATTAAATAAATTATTGAATATTTCATTATTAATATTTTCTTAAATATGAAATATTTAAATGAAAAATTTTCTGTTCTTCGCCTATTTTTTCAAATACCCCCGCCCCGGCGGGACGTAGTGTCAACGCTAGAATTTTCATGAGTCTGATGCTATCTTAATTGCACCTCATTCCTTTGTTCGACAAAAGGTATATCCATATATAATAATGGATATGTAGCGGGTATAGTTTAGTGGTAAAAGT